CAGTAAATAGAAAATTTACTAACCTCTTTGTGAGATCGTCCATTTTGTACCAAAGGTGTTTGTGAGTATATCGAATTAGTATAACTATCCTTCCTCTGGCACAGCAACGCATTTTTGACCGGTACCAATATGTTGCACAATTCTTTGTTTTTCATCTTTTGTTATGGCTAAACTCAGTAGATCGATAGAAAGAGAAATACGGATTTCTTTGATTGGTTTGAAAATCCTTCTTTCATTCCATTTGAATATATTGTTAAAAAAGAAATCCTTTAGCATTAGGGGTTTTGCATAAATCCTAAAAAAAGAGTGAGATTTCATTAGTTCATTAGATATCATTGGAAATCTATGTATTTCCCTTTGGTTAAATGCATTTTAAGTTAACCAATGAAGTAATTCAATTGCCTAATTACTTCATTTCCTAGTATACTGAATGCAATAAGTTTCACTAATTCATCAGATCATTTGTTCCAATAAATGGACTAAACGGCTTCCATAAAGATGGAGGTGATTCTAAATTATTTGACTTTTACAATTTATTTTGTAAATTTCTTTTTTATTTTTAATTGTGTACAAGATTGGTTAATGTAACAGCCAATGAATCCTTTTCGTCTATGGTATTGTATTTTTTTATGGAAGCCCATATAGGAATCAATAGGAATCATTTATCTTTCATTTGAAATAAACTAATTAAATTACTGGAATTATTAATATTAACGCAAACAAGGAAGGAAACTTTCGCTTAGGTAAGTGTTTTATTAACATATGTAATAAAAATTTATCCCCTGTCATTTTCATGCTTACTATAACTAGTTATTTTGGGTTTCTACTAGCTGCTTTAACTATAACCTTAATTCTCTTTATTGGTTTAAACAAAATAAGATTTATTTGAAATCGAAATGAATTGAATGAAGAATTCCAAACAATTTTTCTATAGAATTCTATTTGAACTTTTCTGAGTTATTGAAATTAACCAATAATTCATATTAATATGTAGGTATAGATAGATTTTACCCTTTTTACCCTTGGGACAAACCAAAATGATTGAAGTTTTTCTATTTGGAATCGTCTTAGGCCTTATTCCTATTACTTTAGCAGGATTATTTGTTACTGCCTATTTACAATACAAACGTGGTGATCAGTTGGATCTTTAGTTGAGTAATATTTATTTTGTTGGATTGACTTATTCTCCGTAGTAAGTCCAATTATGGTCGCAATTCTACTATTTTTAGTAAGTTCTTTGTTATGTTATTTTTGATTCGATATCAAATAGACGGAATCACGCTCTGTAGGATTTGAACCTACGACATCGGGTTTTGGAGACCCGCGTTCTACCAAACTGAACTAAGAGCGCTTGCAAAATAAATGACTCCGACTGTATTTCACGTAGAGTATAAAAAAAAGAAAAGAGAATCTTCCATGGAAATGGATCATAATGACTTCCTTGTTACTCCTCATAAGAGTAAGTAGCAATAGGTAGGGATGACAGGATTTGAACCCGTGACATTTTGTACCCAAAACAAACGCGCTACCAAGCTGCGCTACATCCCTTTTAATCCATTTTGTACAGTGGCATTATACAAAATCCTTTGACTGTTTTCTAGATCGTTCTTTTTTGATTAATTATTTGTATTTATATACAATACTTTTTGCGGTTTGACCCAATTCAAGAAGGGAGTGATATACATCCAAAATCCAATCTAGTATTGAAAAGCAAAAGAGAAATTATTGTCTATTGGATTGAGTATCTTTTTTATTTTCAGGGAGAAGAGCTCCTAGGGATTTAGTGTTTCATTCATTGTACATTACATATAGATTTTATTGAATAATTCCAAGTACAAATAAAAAAAGGATCTTGAACTACAACAACTGACGATATATGTATTTGAATTTGAATAAAGAAAGGAGGATTTTCAATGCGAGATATAAAAACATATCTTTCCGTAGCACCCGTGCTAAGTACTCTATGGTTTGGGGTCTTGGCAGGCCTATTGATAGAAATTAATCGTTTATTCCCAGATGCCTTGTTTTTTCCTTTTTTTTCATTCTAGTTTAAAATGAAACTAAACTAATTGATAGTGAAAAAATTTAGTTAGAACAAATTGTATTACTTATTTATTTATCCATTTTTTATGATGGAATGGAAACCCCAATTCATTACAAATGACTTTTGATAATTTCATTTAGTATATTCTTTTTTTTATTTTTATTGTTTGAGTGGATTAGCTAATTGGGATTGATTTCATTTTACTATTTTTTTCAAAATCCTATTTTATTAATTAGATAATGACTTTATATATTATATTATTTATATATTATATTAATATTATTATATAAAAAATGAAAGTAAACTATATTTTATATTTATATTTATAAATGCGGTTAGTAATTTGAATTATGATTTTTCTATTGAATTTAAATCAAAATGGAAGAGTTACGGCAAATAAGTCAAAAGTTTAAAGGAGGTTTATGGCCAAGGGGAAGGGTGTTAGAGTCCGAGTTATGTTAGAATGTACTGGTTGTGCTCAAAAAGATTTCAATCTCAAAAAGGCATCGCCGGGTATTTCTAGATATATTACTCAAAAGAATCGCCACAAAACACCTAGTCGATTAGAATTGAAAAAATTCTGTCGTTATTGTAACAAGCATACAATTCATGGAGAAATCAAGAAATAGATCAATGTAAATGCCTAGCATCATGTATTCGATGATTCAAAAAAGAACAGAACTAATACTAATATATTAACTAAAAGGTAAGCACTAATCAATTCATAAAATGAATAATGAATAAAGATTAATACAAATAATTAATAAAAAATACAAATAAAAAAAGAGAGCTTATTTCAGTTGGATCTGAAATGATAATAAAAATTAAGGTAAGTAAGATATTTTAAGAGATAAGGAAGAACCTATGGATAAATACAAGCAACCTTTTCGTAAATACAAAAGATCTTTGCGTAGGCGTTTACCCCCTATTGGAGCAGGGGATCAAATCGATTATAGAAACATGAGTTTAATTAGTCGATTTATTAGTGAACAAGGAAAAATATTATCTCGACGAATAAATAAATTAACCTTGAAACAACAACGATTAATTACTATTGCTATCAAACAAGCTCGTATCTTATCCTTATTACCTTTCCTTAATAATGATAAACAATTTGAGAGAGTTGAGTCGACTTCAAGAATTACTAGTTCTCGAACCAGAAAGAAATAGGTAATTCTCCAATTCCAATTGCCTAAAGATTTCAATTATTCCGATTAGAATTACATTTCACTGTTTATTTTTTTTTGAAAAATGTTCGTTCATTTATACTAAATACTAATTATATTAATAGTAATTACATTAATAGGAATTTCTTTTTATTCGATTCTTTCTATTTCCCGGAGTTCCGTCTCCGGGGAATTCCGTTTCAATCATTCCTGTCTGTATATTATACTTGACAATCTAATCCCTTATTGGATGATCTTATTTGAAATCATGTAAAGACAATTCTTATTGGATATAGCAATTTGCGCAAGTATTTTTCGATTAATAAGCAATTGCTTTTTATACAGATTGTTTATAAACCTACTATAACTATGGAATACCCTATTTTCACGAATTACTGCATTTATCCGAGTAATCCATAAACGGCGAAAATCTCTCTTTTGCCTACCTCTATCTCTATGAGATGAAACCAAAGCTCTCATTTTCTGTTGAGTAATCGTTCGAGTCAGTCTTGAATGAGCCCCTCTAAAAGTTGATGCAAATAAACGAATTTTTGTTCGACGTCTCCGAGCTGTATATCCTCGTTTAACTCTGGTCATTGAAGAAGATTGAACCTTAATGAATAACTAATTGACTCTTCTTTTTTCAGTTATTCTTTTTTTCTTACCCATTAATAACAAAACGGATTTTTCCAATGTATAAAATAGTAATTCCAATGGCTTTTCTTTTGCTACTATAACTTTCCCAACCACATTTCTTTTTGATTCCACTTATTTAAGTTCAGTTATTGATTATTTCATCTGGAAATACAAAAGGAGAATGGAATGGTACTAAAAAAATAGCGGGTTCCTTCGTTTCTATGGCTACTTATTAAACGGTAAGGTCCTCTCTATACACCGGAGCTCCGCTTTTACAATTTCGTTAAATGGTATTGTGAACTTGCATAGTTCACAGGATTTTGCTCTACCTATTTATTATACAGTAATCAATCTTTTCACAATAAATAAGAGTTTTTGTACAGTGACGGCATTTTTTTAGGAAAGTTGGCTAGGTAGCTGACCCTCTAAATCCGTTCTTGCAAGAAAGCCCCTTCACTCTTTCTTAGTACTAGTTAATCCGCTTAATGGATAACTATTTGCTACCAATGGTAATTATTGCACTAGGATAAACCATAAATTCAATATATCATATAATCCATTCCATATGTATACCACAGAGATCTTTGATCCTACGGATTATCCTATTAGTACTTTGTATTTGTAAATGTAAAAAGATCTTGTATTTCTTCGGACTTATAATATTATCTGAACGAGTCGCCCATACACCCTAGTACATGTTCCTCTACGCTGAGGACATCCTTGAAGAGCAGGAGATTTTGTAACATTTCTTATTGGCTGTCTTGCGTTTCTAATAAGCTGTTTAATAGTTGGCATATCTGATGTATATATATAATAAAATAAAATGGATTGGTTTAGATCGATCTTAACCTGATCTTTAGGGATTCCATCGTCAATTAAATAAAAATGGGATTATGGTTTGAAATCGATTTATACTTCATTATTTTCATCTGCTATAAGATCGACAATTCCGTGAGCTTGGGCTTCTGTTGCTGACATAAAAATATCCCTTTCCATGTCTTCTGATATTAACCATAAGGGTTTGCCCGTTCTTTGTACATAAATCTTTGTAAGGGTTTCACGAAGTTTGAGTAGTTCTTCCGCTTCCAAGAAAAAATCGCCTGTTTGTGCTTCATAAAATGAACTAGCAGGTTGGTGAATCATAACCCTAATTTATTTATATAATAGCATGAACGGTTCTTTGGTAAAAAAAAGAATACAAAAATCCAAAGAAAGTAAACGAATGAAATTCAATTAAACAACCGTACGTGCATCTTTTGTTCATTGCATACGGCTCTGCAATGGAATGGATTTTTGTCTCTTATTTTATTCTTAATATTAATCTGAAAAAACCCATTTGATCCAAATTTGTAAATGATCCACTTACCACCCTTTTTTTCATAAATATAAATAATCGAATCAAAATACTATGAGGGTTCAATTACTATATATTTATATATCTTTTATCTTGTCTTCTATTTAGCAATCCCAAAGTGTCTTTATAATATAATCCAATCCAATAAAGAAAAAGAGGAATCCTTTGTTTTATCAAAAATTCTTTGGATGTGAAAAAAAGAAAAAGAAATTTTTGTGACGCTATAATTTCCGACATAACGGATTAAACAAAAAAGAATCCTTTTTCATACTACTGGTTCAATATAACATTGTATTTTAGAAAAGAACAATAATGCGTAGTGTTTTTTTTATTTTGTTCATATCGAACTCGGATTGCCATGCTATTATTACTTATTCTTCTATTTATAATCAATGTGGCGAAGGCATAGTTTTCTTTTTCTTTTACCATTTAAAATAAAAACTCATTGACGCCAAGCGTGAGGAAATGCTAGACGTTTGGTAATTTCTCCTCCAACTAGAACGAAAGATCCCATTGACGCGGCTAATCCTATGCATATTGTATGTACATCAGGTGGAACAAATTGCATAGTATCATAAACGGCTATCCCAGGTATTACCCATCCGCCGGGGGAGTTTATAAACAAATAAAGGTCTTTGGTTTCATCTTCTAAACTGAGATATACCATGAGACCTACAAGTTGATTAGAAATCTCGTTATCGACTTCTTGTCCTAAAAAAAGTAATCTTTCTCGATAAAGTCGGTTGATTAGGAAAAATTGTATCCTTTGCGAGAACCCTACATGCATTTTTTAATGCATAAAGTTCAAAAAAATGGCGAAAAAAATAATCAATGTGTTGATTCTAGTTTGATTTCTTTTTTCCGTAACGCTAACACAACAGTCATGCAATTTTTCTAGCATATAGCATTCAATAATCCAATTAGAGACGTTTTTGACTCTTTGAACTATAAAAAAAGAATTTACTGAACTTATTCCATTAACGTTTCATTGATGCATTGTTTCCTCGAAATGAAAATCCCGATGGTATTTTCTTGTTTCTGCATTGGTCCCTTTCTTTTTTTAGGTTTACGGTCTACTTCGGGAAAATGAAAATATCTGTTAAAATGGGATTTGCACATATAGGGAAAATCCTCTGAGTACCATCTTTTTGTTTTAATTTATCTTTTGTTTTTTCATTTATTTCCTTTACCGATCAGATTAGTTGATATATTCAAAATACTATTTATTCTATTGGTAGGCAAGTTTTGATCATTACTATACTATAGTAAGTATAATAATTTTTGATGATACAAGTGGTAATCGGATATATAACATATATTATCCTTTTTTTACAAATCTGGTATTTTCTAAACGAAGCCTGGATACTTTATCAATCCAAGGAAACCATCAATTGGAATTGGTATAAATTCAAAACAGGGATCCCCATATAAATGGATTTCATTGCACTTCACGCTCATAAAGATGGATTCAATGAATATTTCTTCGGTGAAATCGAAGATATCTCTATTGAGAGAAAACGGGTAAATCCCATAAGACCCAATATGCCTGACAAGTCGCATTATATGTCAACCCAAGCTGCATCTTCCTCTCCAGGACTCCGAAAAGGTACTTTTGGAACACCAATGGGCATAAAATGAAAGAAAAAATAAATAATATACTTTACTTTAATATGGAAACGTAATAATTAATTAACAAATTATAAAATGTGACATTGTAAAAATAATAAGGATAAGGGGGTGTTTATTGTCTTTATTCTTTTTTCTTTATTTGATTGTTGTTCTTGTATCCTATTTGTTTGATACAGAGATTGAGAAGTTTATAAAGAAACTGAATCACAAATAGAACAAAAAGGGTCACAAACGTTTTATGCAAAGGATTTCCCATTGCATATTGAGACTGATCGGGTATAAAATAAATCTGCTTATGTTTGTTCTTATGAATCCAATTGTTCCATTAATTAACTCTTTTTTATATAGAATTCACGGTAAGGGTTAGTTATTTAGTATATAACTATAGGATTTACAATGTGATAAAATCAATTGATGTCTATTTATAGGGGTATTTCCATGGGGTTGCCTTGGTATCGTGTTCATACTGTTGTATTGAATGATCCCGGTCGATTGATTGCTGTTCATATAATGCATACAGCTTTAGTTTCAGGTTGGGCTGGTTCGATGGCTTTATATGAATTAGCGGTTTTTGATCCTTCGGACCCCATTCTTGATCCAATGTGGAGACAGGGTATGTTTGTTATACCCTTCATGACTCGTTTAGGAATAACCAATTCTTGGGGTGGGTGGAGTATCTCAGGAGGAACTATAACAAATCCTGGTATTTGGAGTTATGAAGGCGTCGCAGCGGCACATATTGTTTTTTCGGGCTTGTGCTTCTTGGCAGCTATTTGGCATTGGGTTTATTGGGACCTAGACATATTTTCTGACGAACGGACGGGAAAACCTGTTTTGGATTTGCCAAAGATCTTTGGAATTCATTTATTTCTTTCAGGATTAGCTTGCTTTGGTTTTGGTGCATTTCATGTAACAGGTTTGTATGGTCCGGGAATATGGGTATCTGATCCTTATGGGCTGACTGGAAAAGTACAAGCCGTCAATCCATCATGGGGGGCAGAAGGCTTTGACCCCTTCGTTTCAGGAGGAATAGCCTCTCATCATATCGCAGCGGGCACATTGGGTATATTAGCGGGTCTATTCCATCTTAGTGTCCGCCCTCCTCAACGTTTATACAAGGGACTACGCATGGGCAATATTGAAACTGTACTTTCCAGTAGTATCGCTGCTGTTTTTTTTGCAGCTTTTGTTGTTGCTGGAACTATGTGGTACGGTTCAGCAACGACTCCAATTGAATTATTTGGTCCTACTCGTTATCAGTGGGATCAGGGATACTTTCAACAAGAAATATATCGAAGAGTTAGTAGTGAATTAGCTGAAAATCGTAGTTTATCGGAAGCTTGGTCTAAAATTCCTGAAAAATTAGCTTTTTATGATTATATTGGTAATAATCCAGCTAAGGGAGGGTTATTCCGGGCAGGTTCGATGGATAATGGTGATGGAATAGCTGTTGGATGGTTAGGTCACCCCGTTTTTAAAGATAAGGAAGGTCGTGAACTTTTTGTGCGCCGTATGCCTACTTTTTTTGAAACATTTCCAGTAGTTTTGGTAGATAAAGATGGAATTGTGAGAGCCGATGTACCTTTTAGAAGAGCAGAATCCAAATATAGCGTTGAACAAGTAGGTGTAACAGTTGAGTTCTATGGGGGTGAACTTAATGGAATAAGTTATTCTGATCCCGCTACTGTGAAAAAATATGCTCGACGCGCACAATTGGGGGAAATTTTTGAATTGGATCGAGCTACTTTAAAATCGGACGGTGTTTTTAGAAGCAGTCCAAGGGGTTGGTTCACTTTTGGGCATGCTACGTTTGCTTTGCTCTTCTTTTTTGGACATATTTGGCATGGAGCTAGAACCTTGTTTCGAGATGTTTTTGCTGGTATTGATCCAGATTTGGATGCTCAAGTGGAATTTGGAACATTCCAAAAGGTTGGAGATCCAACTACAAGGAAACAAGCAGTATGATAGACTTTTTGCTTGTTTTTTGATCTATTTCATATGTAACATTTTTTTATTGTTATTTATTTTTTCATCTTGAAAATAACCATTTTTCAAAACTATTGATTATTTCCATAACCGCCTTTTCTTTTCTTTGACTCTTTTTATTTACTTCTAATATATATTCTATTGTCCTATGAATGAATAGGTGTGGAAGCTATAATTGTAAACCACGATGGAATCTATGGAAGCATTGGTTTATACGTTCCTTTTGGTATCTACTTTAGGGATAATCTTTTTCGCTATCTTCTTTCGAGAACCGCCTAAGGTTCCGACTAAAAAAATGAAATAATTGTTCAAATCAAAGTAATGAAATTGAAGTAAGGGGTCTACCACATCACATTGGAGTGGAAGACCCCTTACTTCAATTAGTCTCCGTGTTCTTCGAAAGGATCTCTTAATTGTTGAGAGGGTTGCCCAAAAGCAGTATATAAAGCGTACCCAGTAAAACTTACAAGTAAACCAGATATGAAAATGGCGACTAAAGTGGCTGTTTCCATTTTTTAATATTAATAATTTGTTTTCAAGTAAAAATTGTAATGGATTCACAATGAGACCGTTTATTTACAACTACAACAGAATAGCATACAAAGTCAACAGATCTCAATCAATCATTAAATCAAATTTATGGCTACACAAACCATTGAGGATAGTTCTCGATCTAGGGCAAAAACAACTTCTGCAGGTAGTTTATTGAAACCCCTTAATTCGGAATATGGTAAAGTAGCTCCCGGGTGGGGGACTACACCACTTATGGGAGTCGCAATGGGTCTATTTGCAGTATTCCTATCCATTATTTTGGAAATTTATAATTCTTCTGTTTTACTAGATGGACTTTCCACGAATTAGGTTTTTAAGATTCCAAACTCTGAAGTCATAAGACATAAGATAACTTTACATAAAATACAAGCTATTTTACTTATCGTTTTGATTCTTAGACATTGTGGTAGTTCGACTGTGAAATTTATTATTTTTAGTTTCGGAATATGAGTGTGTGACTTGGCATAATTGATCCTATTGATAATATATAGAACGGACCTATTATCCCTATCAAGATAATTCTACTTTGTCGGATATTTACTTGAACTTTAATATCTGGAACACAAAATCTATCCAATAGATCCATAAAAGAATTATATGAACTATGATTTATATCTCTTATTTAGACCTCGCAACCGAACTCGAAAGAAATTACAATAGGTATTTAAAAATAGAATGCATTTTATGCATTCATTTCAATTGATTGTTACTATTATTACAGAATGGCAATTCTTTTATAGATCTCCTTGAGTTTGAGTTCTTTCTTCCATTCATTTTATAAGTTCTCATGAAGGGGTTCTTACTCAGAGAACTCGTGAGTTTAGCTTGGAATAAATATAAATTATCGGGGTGCTAATATGAATCTGAGGTTTAAATTTCAATTGATTCATAGGAATTCAACAAGATAATTCCTATCATTCCTATCAGTAGTAAAAAAACAAGAAATAAGTTGTCACAATATTTTTTTATTTCTATTAAAAAGGAATATTCAATAGGTAAGGAAGAGAATATTCAAGAGGTCTGTAATAATAGGAAAGACAGATAAGCCTACTTGATCTTTTTTGGCATTATCCTCACAAAGAAAAAATTCCGGATTTTTTTATTGCATCTCTGCAACGGCAGGTGGATTCTCTGAATTATGCAGTTTTTAAATTCTTCTTTATGCCGGATAGATTCGTTGAAATCGGAATTTGTGTGTTTTTGTTTGAGCCGTATGAGATGAAATTCTCATATACGGTTCTCAGAGGGGGATTCCCTTTTGGGTAACCTATCTCAATAAAGTATATGATTGGTTTGAGGAACGTCTCGAGATTCAAGCAATTGCAGATGATATAACTAGTAAATATGTTCCTCCTCATGTCAACATTTTTTATTGTTTAGGAGGAATCACACTTACTTGTTTTCTAGTCCAAGTTGCTACTGGTTTTGCTATGACTTTTTATTATCGTCCAACCGTTACGGAGGCTTTTTCTTCTGTTCAATACATAATGACTGAGGTAAACTTTGGTTGGTTAATTCGATCCGTTCATCGATGGTCAGCAAGTATGATGGTTCTAATGATGATTCTGCACGTATTTCGTGTGTATCTTACGGGCGGATTTAAAAAACCTCGTGAATTAACTTGGGTCACTGGTGTGGTTTTGGCTGTATTGACTGCATCTTTTGGTGTAACTGGTTATTCTTTACCTTGGGATCAAATTGGTTATTGGGCAGTAAAAATTGTAACAGGTGTACCTGAAGCTATTCCTGTAATAGGATCACCTTTAGTAGAATTATTGCGCGGAAGTGCTAGTGTGGGTCAATCCACCCTGACTCGTTTTTACAGTTTACACACTTTTGTGTTGCCTCTTCTTACTGCTGTATTTATGTTAATGCACTTTCTAATGATACGTAAGCAAGGTATTTCTGGTCCTTTATAGAAAATACAGATCGTCAAGATTGAAATATTCCAATTGCTTATAGTAGACATTTTGAATTATTTCATATGGGGAAGGACAATAGTATTTCATTGCTACAAATATAGATTATTTCTTTTCAAATAAGACATGTTTTTTGGATACTTTTCTTCAACTCTCCAATATTATTCTACTTTGGATTTAATATGAATAGTTGAAGTGAATTTTAAGAAAATAAGGACGGATTATGGCAGTGTGTGACTTGAACTATCTATTTTGCTATGTAGATATATTAGTTTATCTGCTACATTGGAATTTACAACCAAATGTGTCTCTGCATCCAATCCAATCAATATGTATGTCCCCTGTGACATAGGGTAGGCCGGTTATCTTGCGGAGAATCTTTTCTATGATCCTGTCAAAATAGTTTGATTTTATTTCTATTTATTATAGGCTCCGTCAAATCCGTAGACCGTAGAATAGTAATAGAAAAATCATGCTACCTCACTTCTTTTAGTAAATCAGACTTCTTTAATTCTTTACTTAGATTACTACTTTACTTTGAAGATATTCCATAGTTTTTATTATTCTTATATATCGTATAGTATATATCGTATAGGTTTTGATCGCTTTAGTTGGAAAATGCATTCATTTCCTTTGCATTGATTATAATCTATTTTATTATCGGAGTAAAAGATAGGATCTAAGGAAAAGCATAGATCAAATTTGTTAGTAACAAGAAAATATTTTGGTTTGGACATAATTCAAGTAATAGAATAGAGATTGGGGCGATAAAAAACAATCCAGATACATGAGACAATCCAAAAAGCCATTGATCATGATCAAATCATTTAAGCCCGCTTGGATATTGAGCATTTACTTATAGAATCGAAAAATTTATACTTAGGAAGGGAAAATTCCATTAGAGAAATCTTTTCTTACCTAGAAGAATTATAAACATTGTTACATTGTTTTATTATCTTTTATCTATTTTGCATAGTTCAAGTTTTTCTGTGATTTATTTGATTATTGCTCGAGCCGGATGATAACAAATGATCATGTCCGGTTCCTTTGGGGGATGAATTATTATGAATTCGCCTATCCAAATAACAAAGAAACCTGATTTAAATGATCCTGTATTAAGATCAAAATTGGCTAAAGGGATGGGTCATAATTATTATGGGGAACCTGCGTGGCCTAATGATCTTTTATATATTTTTCCAGTAGTTATTTTAGGTACTATTGCATGCAACGTAGGTTTAGCGGTTCTAGAACCATCCATGATTGGTGAGCCTGCAGATCCTTTTGCAACGCCTTTGGAGATATTACCTGAATGGTACTTCTTTCCCGTATTTCAAATACTTCGCACAGTACCCAATAAATTATTGGGTGTTCTTTTAATGGTTTCAGTACCAACTGGGTTATTGACAGTACCTTTTTTGGAGAATGTGAATAAATTTCAAAATCCATTTCGTCGACCAGTAGCCACAACGGTTTTTTTGATCGGTACTATAGTAGCTCTTTGGTTAGGTATTGGAGCAACCTTACCTATTGATAAATCTTTAACCTTAGGACTTTTTTAGTTTTTTTGCAAATTAATTTAATCATAAAATACCATGGTGTAGGTATCTAAAGAAATAGTTACTTTACAGTAAAGCTTCTCTAGATACTACAAATTGTCATTTTATTATATAATAATCATTTTATTATAATCTATTCCACATACTTTATATATTGATATTGTGCAATAAATAAAACCATTGTGCAATAAATAAAACCACATATTTTTTTTGTATTTTCTTTAATTATTTTTTTCTATTCCAATTTGCATTAGTAATTAGAAAATGTTAAAAAAAGGACAGGAACCAATTTAAAATGAAAAAGTATTCTTAGGTAAATTCATTTACAAAAGTTTATTTAGAGTTTCCAATATTTGTTTTTCATCTTCCATGCAAAAATATTCGATTTTCATAAGCTCTTCTGGATTCTTATCCAAAAGGTCAAATAATGTATGTATATTGGACCTTTTAAGTAAATTATACGTGTTGGAAGGCAATTCTAATTGGTCAATAAAAATACAATTAACAGGAATTCCCTTTTTGTTTTTCTTTAAATCAGTGAATCCTTTTTTAAATGTGACAAACGGTGAAGTAAATCTATTGTTCTTTTTTTCCATATTTATGTCATCTTCCTCCACATGGAGAAAAGGAATAAATAAATCAATCAAATTACGCGAAGCCTCATAAAGTGCTTCCTTCGGCGTTAAACTCCCATTGGTCCATATTTCTATAAAAAGAACTTCTTTTTTTTCGTTTCCATACGAATGAATACTATAATTAACATTTCGAACTGGCATGTATACAGCATCTATCGGATAATCTTTATCTTGATAGTTTTTTTTGGATTCCCTATGATATCCACGACCTTTCTTGATTTTTAATCCAATACACAAATCAATTGGTTCCGTTAGGTTAGCGATATATTGCGTCGTGTCAACCATTTGCACGGAAGAAGGTAAAATGATATCTTGAGCAGTTACGCATCTAGGACCTCTGACACAAATGGATGCATCACTAACTCCATAAAGATTGCTTTTTAATACAATTTCTTTCAAATTAAGTAAGATCTCATGTACTGATTCTTCAATACCTGTTATTGTAGAATATTGATGTGGTAATTCCTCAGATTTTGCACGTATGATGCATGTCCCTTCTATCTCTCCAAGTAAAGCCCGTCGCATGGCAATACCTATGGTATCAGCTTGACCTTTCCTAAGTGGGGACAAAAAGAAACGACCATAATAAAGACGTTTACTGTCTATTCTTGATTCAACACACTTCCACTGTATTGTTTGAGTGGGTCCTGTTACTTCCTTTCGAACCATACTCATTTTTTTATCATGTAATTATTTATTTCTCTTGAAATTATTTTCATTCGAATTTCTACACACGTCTTTTTTTAGGAGGTCGACATCCATTATGTGGCATAGGTGTTACATCACGTACATAACTTAAGAGAATACCACTTCTACGAATGGCTCGCAATGCTGCATCTCTCCCAAGACCAGGCCCTTTTATCATAACTTCTGCTCGTTGCATACCCTGATCTACAACGGTACGAATAGCATTTACTACTGCCGCTTGAGCTGCATAGGGTGTTCCCCTTCTTGTGCCTTTAAAGCCAGAAGTACCAGAGGAAGCCCAAGAAACCACCCGACCCCGTATATCCGTAACCGTTATAATAGTATTGTTAAAACTTGCTTGAACATGAATAATTCCTTTTGGTATTCTACGCCCATTCTTACGGAAATCAATACGCCCATTTCTACGTGAATTATTTTTTTGCATGATTTTTTTTATCATATTTTAGCATTTTATAAAATAAATCTGATTAAGAAATATATTTGATATATAAAGAGAAGATATGGAGATATACATTTCTTGGGAAAATCCATTCTGCATTCTGTACTTTATTTTTTGATTTCTTTTGATTTACCTATTCAAAGGTAAGGTTCTTTTTTTGAAAGACTATCCTTGTCTTTGTTTGTGCTTTGGATTAGAACAAATTACTATAATTCGTCCACGTCTACGGATTAGTCGACATTTTTCACAAATTTTACGAACAGAAGCTCTTATTTTCATATTGATTATATTCTAATATTATTTTTTACCCATTTTTTTTACTTTCATTTTGAAATCTAGAGTGTTATTTTCACTTCAAGTAAAGAAAAGAATCTAATCATTCACATCTTTGGTGCGAAGTCTATAAATGATGCGTCCCCTAGTTGAATCATAACGACTTAGTTCAATTTTTACTTTATCCCCTGGTAGTATTCGTATAAAGCTGCGTCGGATCCTTCCTGAAACGTATCCTAAAATCAGATCTTTATTATCTAAAAGGACTCGGAACATACCATTGGGAAGTGATTCAGTAATTAAACCCTCATGAATTAATTTTTGTTCTTTCATTCCTTTTATTTGAAGTATCAATTAAATGGAGGAAGCGCTATATCTTTTTTTTTCATTTTTACTCTTAAAAACTCGAGATAAAATGAAGACGAAGGTATTTGAAGAAAAAAATTACCATATATAACATATAATTTCTCCCCCAATTCGCTGCAGTCGAGCTTCTCGATCTGTCATTATACCACGAGAAGTTGAAAGAATGACAATTCCTATTCCACTTAGAATCTTAGGAATTCTTTGAGAGTTGGAATAAATTCTTAAACCGGGTCGGCTGATACGCTTTAATACAGTTCTAGCTTTATATATTTCTTTTTGAGTCTTTCTATATGGTAAAGTTAAAACAAAGAAGGCTTTATTATTTTTCTCATGTTTACGAATATTTTCAATAAAGCCTTCTCGTAGAAGTATTTCTGCAATGTTTTTAGTAAGATTTGTCGATGCTACTTGAACTGTTCTTTTTTGATTCATGTCAGCATTTCTTATAGAAGTTATTAGATTAGCAATAGTGTCCTTACCCATAAAAAAACTATGTATTTCTCCCAATTTATATGTAATCAACATGCTCTCTTTTTTGTTTCTTCTAAAGTGGATATCCGTGAGATTCAAATTGACTAATTTTTTTACTAATTTGTAGTCGTTTTTAAAGGTAACAATTTTTTATAATACTTCAGGAGCTAACGAAACTATTTTAGTAAAGTTTAACTGCCTTAATTCTCGAGGGATCGCTCCAAAAATCCGGGTTCCTTTTGGATTTCCTTCTTGATCAATGACAACGGCTGCATTGTCAGTATAACATATTATCATACCGTTTTCTCGTTTGAGTTCTTTACATGTACGTACGATTACGGCTCTAATAACTTCGGATCTTTCTAGAGGCATATTAGGAACTGCTTCTTTAATTACAGCAACAATAACATTACCAATATGCGCATATTGCTGATTACCAACTCCTATGATTCGAATACACATCAATTTTCGAGCTCCACTGTTATCTGCTACATTCAAAATTGTCTGAGGTTTAATCATATCTTTTTTTCATACAAAAGGATGAAATAAGAAAGAAATATTCATATTTTCTGTCCAGAAATGGGTCAATCATTCATACTAAATCTTTTTTTTATATATCCTTATACTGAAATAATAAATTGAGTTCGTATAGGCATTTTGCGCGCCGCTATTGAAATAGCTGCTTTAGCTACGGTTTCGGATACTCCACTCATTTCATAAAGTATTCGGCCTGGTTTAACAACGAATACCCAATATTCAGGAGAGCCCTTTCCCGAACCCATACGTGTTTCTGCCGGTCTTACTGTAATAGATTTATCGGGAAAAATACGTACCCATATTTTTCCCCCGCGGCGTGCATATCTTGTCATTGCTCTGCGTCCTGCTTCTATTTGTCTAGCTGTGATCCAAGCTGGTTCAAGTGCTTGAAGAGCATATTTGCCGAACGATATTTTATTGCCTCGACAAGATATTCCTTTCATTCTTCCTCTATGTTGTTTACGAAATCTGGTTCTTTTCGGGTTATAGTCGATGTCATTCCATCTCTATTCCAGAACTGGACATGAGAATTTCTTCTCATCCAGCTCCTCGCAAATAAAAAGAAAGGGTATAAAAAAATGAGATTTTCTATTATAAATAGAATTTTATTTGATAAATATAAAATATATTATATTAATTTGAAGGAAACCTTTTTTTATTTCTATGTAAATCATAAATTAGACTTATGCCACAACACAAGCCAATACTTTTTTTATTTCGCGGGCGAATATTGACGCTTTACTGCTATACCCTACAGGGATATATTAATTTTAATTCTTTCTTGGGGTTTTTCGCCATCCCACCTATGGGTATTTTATGATATTCCATATTTTGATATTCCATATTTTTTAGTTTTGAATGGAATTTGATTTGATACAGTCATAGGTTATTTCGTTCCTATAGCTTTGCCTTTTTAATGGTTAGGTTTGACTTCTGCAATGAAGCTTTAAACAATATTTGTATTAGTCAATTTATTTAGTTTTATTAACTCGAAGCTCTTTATTCTGTATTTTTTTCTCATTATGCTATTACTATTCTTAGTTATTAGCAAATGAATATTAAGAATTTTCATGCTTTATCACATTGCTTTTTATGACATGAGTCATAGACCATCCATATTTGAATGATATATCTTTTTTCTTATTCTTTTTTCTTCCTTTCTATCATCCTCTCATTTATCCACATCCCTTTCTTTTTTAACATGTAATCATATTTATTTAACAAAGTTTACAGTTGCTATAACCATATAATTGATTGATTTACTCATTCCTATAGTAACTTTTCATTGGGATCTCGATAATAAAAAGCAATAAGCTTATTTTTGTTAAGTTTAGAAGTAGTATTTAGTAAAGCTTTTTTACTCTTACTATTAAATTCTAAAGAAAAAATGAACGAATCGCACACTAAGCATAGCAATTTATATAAAAATAGAGTTTTGATTAAACCTTATAGAATTAAATGGAAATTGTCTATTATTAATATTTTTTGGTAAAAAAGGAAAAGAAAAAGAGAATTCTCTCTTTATTTTTCTTCATTTAAGAATATCCAAATTTTTATGCCTAATACTCCATAGATAGTACGAATTGTTGACAAATAATAATCTATTTTAGCACGAATTGTTTGTAGAGGAACCCTGCCTTCTCTCATCCATTCAACACGTGCAATTTCTTTTCCGTCGATACGACCTGCAATTTGTACTTGAATTCCTTTTGTATCCGTTTGTTCTGTTAATTCAATAGCTTTTTTCAGTGCCTTTCGAAAAGAAATTCGATTTTTTAATTGTAAAGCTATATATTCGGCAAGAATACTGGGTTTTCCATAAGGTTTTTCTATTTTTGTTATAGCAATATTGAGTCTTCGGTTGATAGAATTCAATTTCTTTTCTACATTTATCCGTAATTCTTCTATTACTTGTGTTTGACCTTCGACTAATACATTTTGAAATCCAATATAGAGGATGACTTGAGTTAAATCAATTTTTTTCTTTATTTCGATATGTCCAATTCCTTCGAAACCAGAGGCTATTCTTTTATTCCTTTGTACATAATCTTTGATACAATTCCTTATTTTTTCATCTTCTTGTAGATTTGCAGAATAGTTTTTTGATTGTGCGAACCAAAAGGAATGATGACTTTTTGTTGTACCAAGTCTGAAACCAAGTGGATTTATTTTTTGTCCCATATTTATGATTATATAATTTTTATGTTATTTGAATATTCTATTTCTTTTTTATTTGTCTACTTAATTTCTGCTTTCTTATAAAGTCAAAGTAGAAAATATTCCAATATATAGAATTAAGAAATTCCTTAGCGAATTTTATTTTAATTTAAGTTTTAGATTGATCCATAAAGGATTTTTCTTTTAATACAATTTTTATATGACATGTGGGTCTTTTGATCATATAACTCCGTCCTTGAGCCCGGGGTCTTAGCCTTTTTACAATAATACTCTTATTCACTTCGGCACTAGTAATGACTAAATTTGCTTCGTTTAAACCCATATTATGATTAGCATTTGCTGCTGCCGAATAAACCAATTTTAAAATGAGATAAGATGCACGATAAGGCATAAGTTCTAGTATCATAAGTGTTTCCTCATAGGAACGTCCGCGAATCTGATCAATTATTCTTTGTGCTTTTAAAAAAGAGATACCCATCTGTTTCCCGAAAACTATTATTTCTTTACTCGAATTTGAGCTATTTTTTCTAGAGGTATCCGTTATCTTTTTCTGATTTGTCATAATATTTCTCCTGTCTTCGTTTTTCTTTAATCTTAATGTATTACAAACAACACCCAATCTGTTGGGTGTTGTTTGTAATACATTAACGACGCGATTTATTATCGTTTCTTGCATGTCTCGCGAAAGTCAGAGTCGGTGCAAATTCTCCCAGTTTGTGACCTACCATACGATCTGTTATATAAATAGGTAGATGTTCTTTTCCATTATGAATAGCGATTGTATGGCCAATCATTGTGGGTATAATGGTAGATGCCCGAGACCAAGTGACTATTATTTCTTTCTCTTCCTTCATGTTGAGTTTTTCAATTTTGACCGATAAATGATTAGCTACAAAGGGATTTTTTTTTAGCGAACGTGTCACAGCTGATTACTCCTTTTTTACATTTTTCAGATTGGTTTGGTATTCTATGTCCAATATCTCGATTGAAGTATGGAGGTCAGAATAAAGAAAATAATTAGGAATGGGAAAAAGGGAAAATCCTTTAGCTAGATAAGGGGCGGATGTAGCCAAGTGGATCAAGGCAGTGGATTGTGAATCCACCATGCGCGGGTTCAATTCCCGTCGTTCGCCCATCACATCACATTATTTCCAATTCAAAAATTGGATTTTTCATATTCCTATTTACGGCGACGAAGAATAAAACGATCACTATATTTTTTCCTTTTCCTACTTCTTCTTCCAAGCGCGGGATAACCCCAAGGAGTTGTGGGCTTTTTTCTACCAATTGGGGCTCTACCCTCACCGCCCCCATGGGGATGGTCTACTGGGTTCATAACTACTCCTCTTACTACAGGACGCTTACCTAGCCAACACTTAGATCCGGCTCTACCCAAAATCTTTTGGTTCACTCCAACATTACCCACTTGTCCGACTGTTGCTAAGCAGTTTTTGGATATCAAACGTACCTCCCCAGAGGGTAATCTTAATGTGGCCGATTGTCCCTCTTTTGCAATAAGTTTCGCTACAGCACCCGCTGCTCTAGCTAATTGTCCACCCTTTCCACGTGTGATTTCTATGTTATGTATGGCCGTTCCTAAGGGCATATCGGTTGAAGTAGATTCTTCTTTTTTATCAATCAAAACCCCTTCCCAAACTGTACAAGCTTCTTCCAAAGCATACGGCTTTCTAGATGTATATGATGATATCTAGACAGATGGATCTTATATGAATCGTATGATGAGGTACCACATATATAGGAATCCCAATCTGCCGAATCACTCATGTTAGAATTATGATCTTCTACATCCTAGGTCTCCTTGTTCCGTCATCTGGCTTATGTCCTTCATGTAGCATTCAGACCGAATGATTCTATGAGATTACGTCGATACCGCCACATATTTCGGGTAACGGTAACGTAGGAGACATCCCTATTTTTCCCCGGGGGTCTTAATTACCACTGTCTAGCTTTCAATTCGCCTCTGACCATCAAATGAAATGTGAATAAAACGTCCTCCTCTCTTTGATTGGAAACAAGGGGCGCTTCCGGTTCTGTGCATGCTTCAAACCATTTTGTCTTCTCCATATTACCATATCTCTAGAGTCAATAATTTTCGATGAGGAACTACTGAACTCAATCACTCGCTGCCGTGACTCAACAGTTTTCTGTTGAGGTCTATCCCGTCGAGGTACTCCAATTGGATCAGTGATCGATTTCTAGGTTTCGTCGTAAACCTAATTGGCTACTTCCAATTACGTAAATCCATAGTTCAAACCGCACTCAAAGGTAGGGCATTTCCCATTGATATAGGAACTTCTGTACCAGAAACAACGGTATCTCCAATTATAGCCCCTCTGGGATGTAAAATGTATCTCTTCTCACCATCCCCATAGTGTATGAGACAAATGTATGCATTTCGGTTAGGGTCGTATTCTATGGTTATGATTCTACCAGATATTTCTTTTTGATTCCGTCGAAAATCGATTTGACGGTATAGACGTTTATGACCTCCCCCTCTATGCCTTGCGGTAATGATTCCTCTGGCATTACGACCTTTACCACAATGATGCCGTCCATAGATCAAATGAGTTCTTGGATTGGATTTCACTTGGCTGTCTACGGCTCCATTGCGTGTGCTTGGGATAGAAGTTTTGTATAAATGTATCGCCGTGTTATTAAGTATTTTGCTTTAAGTTCTTTTCTCTATAAGAGGTGGAATAGAATAACCCGGTTGAAGCGTAATGATCATACGTCTGTAACGTCCCATTCTTCTACCCTTTCGGGGTAGTCGATGACTATTCATAGCTATTACCTTGACACCAAAGAAGAGTTCGACCCAATGCTTTATTTCTGTCCTATTTGATCCTGATTCGACATTAGAAGTATATTGATTGTTCCCCAATAACCGAATACTCTTTTCTGTAAATACTGCGTGTTTGATTCCATCCATAAATCCATTTTATTCCCTATGAGTTCCAGTATCGATAAGAATTATAGTTCTTACTGTTCATATGTTATGTTATGAATATACCATAACATTCGTTATGTATGGATGATGAGATATTGATACAGAGCCAATTCAAATAGACTTATTGAACGTTCCCATTGGCGTGCATCCAGCAGGAATTGAACCTACGAATTTGCCAATTATGAGTTGGGCGCTTTAACCATTCAGCCATGGATGCTTCACAGGGATCATCGTACATCGTGAATAACCAAATTCCAATTGAAATGAAATCTTTAGGAGGAATCAATGAAACGACACCAATTAACATCCTGGATCTTCGAATTGAGAGAGATATGGAGAGAGATCAAGAATTCTCATTATTTCTTAGATTCATGGATCAAATTTGATTCAGTGGGATCTTTCACTCACATTCTTTTCCGCCAAGAACGCTTTATGAAGCTCTTTGATCCCCGAATTGTGAGTATCCTACTTTCGCGTGATTCACAGGGTTCCACAAGCAATCGATATTTCACGATCCAAGGTGTAGTACTGCTTGTAGTAGTGGTCCTTATGTCTCGTATTAACAATCGAAAGATGGTCGAAAGAAAAAATCTCTATTTGATGGGGCTTCTTCCTATCCCTATGAATTCCATTGGGCCCAAAAAGGAGACATTTGAAGAATCTTTTTGGTCTTCCAACATCAATAGGTTGATTGTTTCGCTCCTGTATCTTCCAAAAGGGAAAAATCTTTCTGAGAGTTGCTTCATGGATCCGCAAGAGATTACTTGGGTTCTCCCAATAAATCAGAAATGTATCATGCGAAGTTCGCGGTGGTGGAGGAACCAGATCGGAAAAAAGAGGGATTTGAGTTGTAAGATATCTAATGAAACCGTAGCAGGAATTGAGATCTCATTCAACGAGAAAGATAGCAAATCTAAATATATGGAGTTTCCTTTTTTATTTTATATGGATGATCCGATCTGCAAGGACCATGATTGGGAATTGTTTGATCGTCTTTCCCCCAGTAAGAAGCGAAACATAATCCACTTGGATTCGGGGCAGCTATTCGAAATCTTAGGGAAAGACTTTCTTTGTTATATCATGTCTGCTTTTCGTGAAAAAAGACCAATGGAAGGGAAGGCTTTCTTCAAACAACAAGGAGCTGAGGCAACTATTCAATCAAATGATATCGAGCATGTTTCCCATCTCTTCTCGAGAAACAAGTGGGGCATTTCTGTACGAAATAGTGCTCCATTTCATATGTGGCAATTCCGCCAAGATCTCCGCGTTAGTTGGGGGAAGAATCCGCACGAATCGGTGAGAAATGTATCGAAAGAGAATTGGATTTGGTTAGACAGTGTGTGGTTGGGGAGCAAGGATCGGTTTGTTAGCAAGTTACGGAATGTATTGTCAAATATTCCATATGATTCCACAAGTTTCGTTCAAGTAAAGGATTCTAGCCAATGGAAAGGATCTTCTGATCAATGCATGGATCATTTCGATTCCATTAGAAATGAGGATTCAGAATCCTACGCATTGATCGATCAAGCAGAGATTCAGCAACTAAAAGAAAGATCTATTCTTTTGGATCCTTCCCTTATTCAAACTCAAACGGAACGAACAGAGATAGAATCAGATCGATTTCCGAAATGCCTTTTTGGATCTTACTACATGTCCTGGCTATTCACGGAACGTGAGAAGCAGATCAATAATCATCTGCTTACGGAAGAAATCGACGAATCTCTTGGGAATCCCACAAGTACAAGATCCATTTGTTCTTTTTTCTCTGACAGATGGTCAGAACTCCATCTGGGTTCGAATCCTACTGAGAGGTCCACTAGATATCATACATTTTTGAAGAAAAAACAAGATGTTTCTTTTGTTCTTTCCAGTCGATCGGAAAATAAAGAAATGGTTGATATATTCAAGATAATGACGTATTTACAAAAAACCGTCTCAATTCATCCTATTTCATCAGATCCGGGATGTGACATGGTTCCGAAGGATGAATCGGATATGGACAGTTCCAATAAGATTTCATTCTTGAGCAAAAATCCATTTTTCCATTTATTTCATCCATTCCATGACCGGAACAAAGGGGAATACACGTTACACCACGATTTGAAATCAGAAGAGGGATTTCCAGAACTATTCACTCTATCAATAACCGAGCCGGATCTGTTGTATCATAGGGGATTTGCCTTTTCTATTGATTCCTACGGGTTGAATCAAACAAAATTCTGGAATGGGGTATTCCACTCCAGAGATGAGTCGAAGAAGAAATCTTTCTTGGTTCTACCCCCTCTTTTTTATGAAGAGAATGAATCTTTTTCTCGAAGGATCAGAAACAAATGGGTCCGGATCCACTGCGGGAACGATTTGGAAGATCAAAAACGAAAAACAGCAGTATTTGCTAGCAACAACATAATGGGGGCAGCCAATCCCAATCAATATAGATTGAGATTGATCAAAAATCTGATGCAAATCAAATATCGCACCTATGTATACATAGGAAATGTATCCAATCGATTCTTTTTAATGAATCGGTATCCTGATGCGTATAGATACAAATGTTCCAATGGGAGCAAGAGTGAACATTGGGAAGATTTTGTTTCTGAACAGAAGAAGCGTTTTCAAGTAGTGTTCGATCGATTATGTATTAATCAATATTCAATGAATTGGTTCGAGGCTATCGACAAACAACATTTGTCTAAGTCACTTCGTTTCTTTTTGTCCAAGTCACTTCCCCTTTTCTTTGTGAGTATCGGGGATATCCCCATTCATAGATCCGAGATCCGCATCTATGAATTTCAAGATCCGAATGATCCACTCTGCAATCAGTTGTTAGAATCAGTAGGTGTTCAGGTCGTTCATTTGAATAAATGGAAACCCTTCTTATTCGGCGATCATGATACTTTCCCAATACCGAAATTCTTGATCAATGGGGGAACAATAGTATCATTGTTGTTCAAAAAGATACCAAAGTGGATGATGGATTCATTGCATACTATAAAGAATCGCAGGAAACCCTTGGATTCCTATTTCTCAAGGATATCTCACGATCGAGACAACTGGCTGAATCCCGTGGAACCATTTCATAGAAGTTCATTGATATCCTCTTTTTATAAAGCAAATCCACTTCGATTCTTGAATGATCCGCATCACTTCTGGTTCGATTGTACCAAAAGATTCCCCTTTTATGTGGAAAAGACCCGTATCCATAATGAGGATTTGACGCATGGACAATTCCTCAATATCTTGTTCATTCGCAACAAAAAATGTTCTTTGTGCGTCGGTAAAAAAAAGCAGATTTTTTTGGAGATAGAGACTATCTCACCAATCGAGTCACGGGTATCTGACATATTCATACCTAAAGATTTTACACAAAGTGGTGACGAGACGTATAACTTGCACAAATCTTTCCATTTTCCAATTCGATCCGATCCATTCGTTCGTAGCGTTATTTACTCTTACTCGATCGCAGACATTTCTGCAACACCTCTAATAGAGAAAAAAATAGTCCATTTTGAAAGAACTTATTGCCATCCTCTTTCAGATATGAATCTATCTGATTCAGAAGGGAAGAACTTGCATCAGTATCTCGGTTTGAATTCAAGCATGGGTTTGACTCACACTCCATGTTCTGAGAAAGGTTTACCATCCAGAAAGAGGAAAAAAGGGAGTCTTTGTCTAAAGAAATACGTTGAGAAACAACAGATGTATAGAATCTTTCAACGAGATAGTGCTTTTTCCAATCTCTCCAAATGGAATCTGTTCCAAACATATATGCCATGGTTCCTTACTTCGACAGGGTGCAAATATCTCCATTTCACCCTTTTAGATACTTTTTCAGACCCATTGCCGATACTAAGTAGCAGTAAACATTTTGTATCTATTGTTCATGCTATTATGCATGGCTCAGATATATCATGGCTAATTCCTCAGAGGGTTCTTCCACAAAGGACTCTGCTAAGTGTAACTGAGATTTTGAGTAAGTGTTTACTTTTTCTGTCCGAAGAGAGGATTCATCGAAATAATGAGTCACCTGCTCTCTTGCTATGGGCACATCTGAGATCAACACATGCTCGGGAGTTTCTCTATTCAATCCCTTTTCTTCTTCTTGTTGCTGGATATCTCGTTCGTATACATCTTCTCTTCGCTTCCCGAGCCTCTAGTGAGTTACAGACAGAGTTCGAAAAGATCCAATCTTGGATGATTCCATCATACAATATGGAGTTGCAAAAACTTCTAGATAGGTATCCGACATCTGAACTGAATTCTTTCTGGTTAAAGAATCTCTTTCTAGTTGTTCTGGAACAATTAGGAGATTCTCTGGAAGAAATACGGGGTTCTTCTTATGGTGGCAACATGCTATTGGGTGGTGGTCCCGCTTATGTGGTCAAATCAATACGTTATAATAAGAAATCTTGGAATAGCAATCTCATCGATCTAATAAGTATCATACCAAATCCCATCAATCGAATTGCTTTTTCGATAAATACGAGACATCTAAGCCGTACAAGTAAAGAGATCTATTCCTTGATAAGAAAAAGAAAAAACGTGAACGGTGATTGGATTGATGATAAAATAGAATCTTGGGTCGCGAACAGTGATTCGATTGATGATGAAGAAAGAGAATTCTTGGTTCAGTTCTCCACCTTAACGACAGAAAAAGGGATTGATCCAATTCTATTGAGTCTCACTCATAGTGATGATTTATCAAAGAATGCCTCTGGTTATCAAATGATTGAACAACCGGGATCCATTTACTTACGATACTTAGTGGACATTCATCAAAAGTATCTAATGAATTATGAGTTTAATAGATCCTGTTTAGCAGAAAGACGGATATTCCTTGCTCATTATCAGACAATCACTTATTCACAAACCTCGTGTGGGGCTAATCGTTTTCATTTCCCATCTCATGGAAAACCCTTTTCGCTCCGCTTAGACCTATCCCCTTCTAGGGGCATATTAGTGATAGGTTCGATAGGAACTGGACGATCTTATTTGGTCAAATACCTAGCGAACAATTCCTATGTTCCTTTTATTACGGTCTTTCCGAACAAGTTCCTGGAGGACAAGTCTCAGGGTTATCTTATTGATGATATCCATATGGATGATAGTAGCGATATCCATATGGATGATAGTAGCGATATCGATATGGATGATCGTAGCGATATCGATATGGATGATAGTGACGATATGGATGATGACCTTGATATGGAGCTGCTAACTATGATGAATGTCCCAACTATTTCTATGACGCCGAAAATAGAAAGAGACCAATTGGATATCACCTTTCAATTCGAATTAGCAAAAGCGATGTCTCCTTGCATAATATGGATTCCAAACATTCATAATCTCTATGTGAATGGGAATGAGTCGAATTACTTATCCCTCGGTCTATTAGAGAACTATATCTCCGGGGATTGTGAAAGATGCTCCACTAGAAATATTCTTGTTATTGCTTCGACTCATATTCCAAAAAAGGTGGATCCCGCTCTAATAGCTCCAAATAAATTCAACGCATGCATTAAGATACGAAGGCTTCTTCTTCCACAACAACGAAAGCACTTTTTCATTCTTTCATATACCAGGGGATTTCACTTGGAAAAGGAAATGTTCCATGCCGGGTCCATAACCATGGGTTCCAATGCACGAGATCTTGTAGCACTCATCAATGAGGCCCTATCCATTAGTATCACACAGAAGAAATCCATTATAGAAACTAATACAATCCGATCAGCTCTTCATAGGCAAACTTGGGATTTGCGATCCCAGGTAAGATCGGTTCAGGATCATGGGATACTCTTTTATCAGATAGGAAGGGCTGTTGCACAAAATGTACTTCTAAGTAATTGCCCCATAGATCCTATATCTATCTATATGAAGAAGAAATCATGTCAAGAAGGGGATTCTTATTTGTACAAATGGTACTTTGAACTTGGAACGAGCATGAATAAATTAACGATACTTCTCTATCTTTTGAGTTGTTCTGCCGGATCGGTCGCTCAAGATCTTTGGTCTTCACCCGGACCCAATGAAACCAATTCTTATGGATTTGTTGAGAATGATTCTGATCTAGTTCATGGCCTATTACTATTAGAAGTAGAAGATGCTCTGGGAGGACCCCCACAGAGAGAAAAAGATTGCGGTCAGCTTGATAATAATCGAATGACATTACTTCTTCGGTCCGAACCAGGGAATCCGTTCGATATGATGCAAAACGGATATTGCTCTATGGGTGATCAGAGATTTCGATATGAAAACAAATACGAATCGGGGTTTGAAGAAGGGGAAGGAGCTGTCGACCCGCAACAGATAGAAGAGGATTTATTCAATCACATAATTTGGGCTCCTCGAAGATGTCGCCCTTGTGGCAATTTATTGGATTGTATCGGAATCGAAAGGCCCACTGAATTAGGATTTCCCTATTGGGCTGGGTCATTTCAGGGCAAGCGGATCATTTATCATAAAGAGGATGAGCTTCAAGAGAATGATTCGGAATTTTTGCAGAGTGGAACAATGCAGTACCAGACACGAGATAGATCTTCCAAAGAACAAGGTCGAATAAGCCAATTCATTTGGGACCCCGCGGATCCATTATTTTTTCTATTCAAAGATCAGCCCTTTGTCTCTGTGTTCTCACGTCGAGAATTCTTTGCAGATGAGGAGATGTCAAAGGGGCTTATTACTTCCCAAATGGATCCTCCTACATCTATGTATAAACGCTGGTTCACCAATAATACGCAAGAAAAGCACCTCGAATTGTTGATTCATCGCCAGAGATGTCTTAGAACCAATAGTTCCTTAGCTAATGGATCTTTCCGTTCTAATACTCTATCCGAGAGCTATCAGTATTTATCAAATCTGTTCCTATCTAACGGAACGCTATTGGATCAAATGACAAAGACATTTTTGAGAAAGAGATGGCTTTTCTCGGATGAAATGAAACATTGGATTCATATTCATGTAACAGGAGAACGATTTTCCATTCCTTAGCCGTAAAGACAGATTGGCCATGAAAAAAAAAGGAAGGGGGGAACAGGACCGGGTGGTAGAGTCGTGTAAACACTTGTTGATCCCGTATTTTGGCCTTAGTGGAACATGGAACAATATGCTACTGCTGAAACATCGAAGAATGGAAACAATGTATGATATGAACTGCCTAAATTTGTGAACGGCGAACAACCAGAGTGTTAACTGGATCAAACAATTCGCATTAATGAAACCATGTAAATCCACCTGCAAAATACGTATGTCTGATGAAATGGTTCTTGCTATCTGCCTCAATAACGAATTCTTGGTTTAACTGAATAATTCAAGAAAATCTAAAATAGATAGACCTTTCTCTTCGTATCAGTTCAATGATGGATAATACACATTCCAGTTGACCGAGCCTAATTCCAATTGTTTTGTTCCGAAGCAAAGATATCCACGTAGGCCAGTTCGTCCTACTCAGATATTCACGACCAAGAAGTACTGGATTCTCTGTCGGATAGGCCCTGAAAGGAGAAGAAAGGATGGAATGGCAACAGACGCCTGTGTATTTTCGAATTCCCCCGCCCCCGACCCAATAGTACCCCTTTTTGGAACGTCCGGTGCCAAAGTCACCGAATGGGCCAATCCACAAAATGGACTAGGCAATGTAATGTACTTGATCTGTTGGGTTATGAGTACTGGTGGGTATTTGACCAGAGGTTTCTAGAAATCTACCCTTGTATGATTCCTGTTGAATACTCGGGGGTGGGCGAGGGGCGGACGATTCCCAAACGGGCTATTAGATAGAGAAGATCGCTAAGATTTCGTGATCCGCTGGCGAACCTATCCCAATTCCAACAGCTCAGATTCAGATCGTGGGGATCACCGGAATACTTCGTATCAACAGATAGGATACTCGGTATATCCATAGATCCGAAATCGGTTATGGAATTGCTTATTCAATTAGCATTCTCCATATTATGGATTATTCATGCCTTGAAGAGGACTCGAACCTCCACGCTCTTTAGCACGAGATTTTGAGTCTCGCGTGTCTACCATTTCACCATCAAGGCATCTTGAAAGGAAAGTGAATCGTATTCCATGAATATGATATGATATCCATCTAATGTGATATATGTAATACCTGACAAGGATGGAGTGTTGGGGTCTTTCCATCGATCGGTCACATAGGCCTAAGTCAGACATCCAATTGCTTGGATTTGCATTATTCGGCGGTATATATATCAAAAATATGTACAATCCAACCTAGTTCTTGATTGGAATTCAATAGAAACCAAAAGAATGGAATATGGCACCAAATCACGATAGGACAGATATTTCAAAAGCAGGCCTACCTATTTGGAATCCTAAATGGAATGTAAGGGCGTAGGGATCCATAGGTAAACATAGTATCTATTTGCATACGCTCGAATGACCTCTTCTCATATCTCATAATAAGAATGTACCCTATTCCGGTCTGGTTCGGTATGGAATGAACTTATAATCTGATGATCGAGTCGATCCCATGATTATAAGTTCATAACCTCGGCCCATTCCCATTTTCTTTTTGGCGGAACGGATCCACTCATTCTTTTATTCCAGTTAGCCAGAGGGATCTTT